TCCCGACCATTTCCAACGCATCATCCCTTATTTTATTAGATGACTTGAGTTTATGTCAATTCAAAAAAATGACGAAACAAGGTATTTTGAGTCTTTTCCACGCCCCGCATTTCTTAGATCCTTAAAAAAAAGAAGACTTTGTACAAAACGCGTAATGTACAAATATGGATTCTGAATCCTTCAACAAATCACATGAGGGTTCCTGGGCCATCCCCTTTGTACGTGTGTCATATATACCGCAAGACCTGTGATAAGAGGAAAAAAGGGTCTATTGGGTACTTTTTTTGTGAAAAAGGAAAATAAAGAGAAGAAATGAGAAAGATAACAAATTTGGAAACCCTTTCAAAATTGAAAGGCAGCAAAGAGTTAGGGAAGGGAGTTGAAGGAGACTTTGTTGGGGATAGAGGGACTTGAACCCTCACGATTTTTAACATCGACGGATTTTCCTCTTACTATAAATTTCATTGTTGCCTGTTATTGACATGTAGAACAGGACTCTCTCTTTATTCTCGTCCGATTAATCCGTTATTCAAACGGAAAAGATCCATCAGACTCTGGGGTCAATGATTTGATCAATGACTATTCGATTCTTATATATGAATTCTCTATATATACGGATTCGCATTTTCATTAATCATCTGAAATCATTTGAAGCAATCTTTCAGTACGTATATATAGGTTTACCCTTGCCCTTTCTGAAGGTTCGATAGAAGGCTTCCTTTATCAACGTAAAGCAGCCGACTCCATTTGTTAGAACAGCTTCCATTGAGTCTCTGCACCTGTCCTTTTTTTTCTATTCTCGCTTTCTGAGACCCTCTTTATTTTCGTAAAAAAGGATTTGGCTCAGGATTGCCCCTCTTTTATTCCAGGGTTTCTCTGAATTTGAAAGTTATCACTTAGTAGGTTTCCGTACTAAGGCTCAATCCAATTAAGTCCGTTGCGTCTACCAATTTCGCCATACCCCCCTTGCTTTTTGTTTTGAGTTGAAATTTGTTTTCATATTTTTGAAATTCGGATCTCATTATGTATTATGATAACCTTCCTACTCTCTTTCATTTATGCTAAACCCCTTGAATTCATTAGAATTAGAGGGAGGCCTATTCCTATATCTAATAGGTCTTCTATTTTTTTTTATTGCCCGCTTTCTTTCATCTCGATTCTATCGGGGACCCTCTTTGGTCCAAAAGGATTATACCGTTTCTGTACCCGCAACTCAATTTAGACGGATAGATCCATATATTACACAAGGTATATATGCTTCCTTCCTCTCATTTTTTTATCTAACTTTGAATACTCGAACGGTCCGTTCTTTCTTTATTTTTTTTTTTTCGTCTTTTCTTTAGCTTTCACTTTTCGAATGAAAACATAGTGATGTCTCACTATTATCTGAATTGCTTTTTTTGAATTTCATTTTTTTTATCTTTACTTAGAGTAAATGCTATGCTATATAACATAAAAAAACGCAAATGGGGTAAATAAAACGGGCATTTCATTTTCTATTTATTCCAAATTTTTAATAAATGAAATATTAATAAATTCTAATTAGATAATTAGAATAGATTGACTATTTATTATCTAAATAATTAATTATTATATAAATAGAAAAAAATAAAAATAGAAAAAAATGAGATTAGAGTTAGAGTATATACAAAAATTTTTAGATTAGAGTATAAAAAAAAAAGAATCAAATAAATTGGCGAATATATAAATATATAAGACGAAAATTTATATATATTATATATATATATATATAAGAATTAATACGATAGGATATATAACTGGTTAAGATTTTAAGATTTAACCATATTATAGTTAATAGTTAATGGCTATAACTCATTTTTCCATTAATTTAGTAATTTATAATTCAATACGTAATGAAATAGAATTCAATATATAATAATAAAAAAGAAATTCAAAAAATTGAAAATACCCGTTTTGAATTCAATTAAATAAAAAAAAAAAAAAAAAATCTTACCTCTTTTTAATTTCTAATTAAAAGGAAGATATTGATTATTTTGGTAATTGAGAAATAAATATCAATTATATACTATACTGACCGTTATATTCTATTAATTGTTATATGAATTGGTATGTTCTGTTCTATAATATCAATATTCTAATATTTAGAATATCAAATATTTATTTTGAAAATTTGATTTATTATATATTTCTTTAATTATATTTGAATATTAATTCTGAATACTGACTGAATAGCTAAGAATGAATTGAACAGTTCATTTTTATAGCCAAAACCCCTGCAGTTTACGGGCTTCCTATGCATATAAAATTTCTGTTTGTTAGTTGAGCCCGCTTAGCTCAGAGGTTAGAGCATCGCATTTGTAATGCGAGGGTCATCGGTTCGATTCCGATAGCCGGCTTTTTTTGAGTTCGTTGATTTTTTACATAATAATGTTTGAAACCGCATAACATTGAAAAGGCTTCGTCCCTCCGGGGACGATGGTCCATTATGCCGTAGGAACTTCTACTATTTTTAATAAAAATCTAAGGAGTTAGATCCCCGCAGAACAAACCAAAAGGGCTACCTTTTTCATTTTTTTTTTATGTATACAATACAAATATTGCTAGATTTCATCTCATTATTCTTTGGACTACAATGGAATCGTAGTACAATATTTCAACGCTTTCGCTTCATTTATCGTTGAGTTCATTTTTAATTTAGGTTTTTGAAATTGAACTAAAAAGGGAGTTTATATGTCGCGTTACCGAGGACCTCGTTTCAAAAAAATACGCCGGCTTGGGAAGTTACCGGGCCTAACTACTAGAATACCCAAAGACAAAACTCAGCCCTTTAGGAAAAAAAGGGAAAAAAATTACTATCAAAGTTGTTTACACGAAAAACAAAGAATCCGTTTTCATTATGGTCTTACAGAACGCCAATTACTTCAATACGTTCGTATTGCTGTAAAAGCCAAGGGGATAACAGGTCAAGTTTTACTACAATTACTTGAAATGCGTTTGGATAATACCCTTTTTCGATTGGGGATGGCTTCTACTATTCCTCAAGCCCGCCAATTAGTTAATCATAGACATATCTTAGTAAACGGCCGCATGGTTGATATACCAAGTTATCGCTGCAAACCCCGAGATATCATTACAGCAAGGGAGAAAGAAAAATCAAGAACTCTAATTCAAAATTATCTTGAATCATCACTCCGTAAGAAAAAGAAATTACCAGATCATTTGACTAGGTACCCACTCCAATATAAGGGGTTAGTCAATCAAATAATAGATAGAAAGTCGGTTGGTTTGAAAATAGAAGAATTGGTGCTTGTAGGATATTATTCTCGTCAGACTAAATCCGTAAGATAACAACAAAACAAGCTTTCGGGCCGTTTTGTCCCCCTCCTTTCGTGGGTACGAAGTTAAAGCAATCGGAGGTTTTTCTCTCATTCATGTATCATGGATCAGTAAAGAAATTTTGCTCTTTGTATGCTCTTTCCAGCATTTTCCTAATGCCACATAAATTAGGAAAAAAGAATCTCTAGAAAGAGCGAATTCTTTGAATACTGGTATCCATTGTTATTTGATTTGAGACATTGTAGCCATTAATATTACATTTGCGAATTGGGCGAAGGTGCGGAAAGAGAGGGATTCGAACCCTCGGTAAACAAAAGTCTACATAGCAGTTCCAATGCTACGCCTTGAACCACTCGGCCATCTCTCCTACACAACGATTATGGCCCCGAAACCGACTAAACAGCGAGTCATTCAAATTGGGTAGTTTTGTTAGGTAGGGCCGGACAACAAATTCAATTCAACTATCTATATAAAAATAGAAATAGAAAGCCTTTCATCAAAGAAAAAAGAAAGGCCCTTTTTTGAGCCTGGGAAATACCGGGATTTTTTGTGAAAAACGGTTCAAAAAAAAATATATATATATCTATTCATCTTTGTTTGCGAAGAGAATGAGAATGAGAATGCTCCTACCCCTACTACCCTGCCCCTATTCTTTTTCTGATATTTTTACGGAATTGAATCAATGAATGGGGCACAAATCGGGGTCTATCTTTTTTTTTTTATACTATGACTATGGTTAATGGATACCTTTACTTTAGATGATTCTATTTAGACTACAATTCCATTTCCATAAGAAAAGGCAAATTACTTCCTTTCCCGTTTTAGATCTCTCAGCAATAATCCCTTCGCCCATAGCTCTAGTACAAATTAAAAAAGAAATCCCAGTAATTTATATATTTGACATTTGATTGTATACTTGCTTCTGCACCCAATAAAAGAGTGGGCGGTTGCTCTAGTTTCGTCATAGAATGATTCAACTTCGATGAAATCAGAAAAGTTCCATTCATTTTTATATCACTCCATGTGATGTGGGCGAAAGTGAGTCGGATTCAACCAACTATTTCTTTTTTTTATTGATTCCTGTCAAATCCAAATCCTGTAAAAAAAACATTGGAGTAAGGGGATATCTCTTTTTTTTGTTAATGAGTCTCTTTTCTTTTTCTGTTATTTTGCGTTGTATAATTCCTTCCTTTGTTTGTGGGATCGTTTTCTCGCGAGAGGTAATGAAAAGAATCGAATTATAGAACGGATTGCTCTCTATGCCTAGATCACGGATAAATGGAAATTTTATTGATAAGACCTTTTCAATTATGGCCAACATCTTATTACGAGTAATTCCGACAACCTCAGGAGAAAAGGAGGCATTTACCTATTACAGAGATGGTGTGATTTGATTCTTTTTTTTTTACCGCCTTCGGCCTTAGGAGAAAGACACATGTATTCGGGATAGAAAGAAAAAGAATTCTTGAAAAAAAAAAATCTACGCTTGCTGAAGGTGCAGTTTTTCAATAACATAAGAACAATTCCTTCTGTCGTGTATCCCCGATTAATGCAACCTTAGGTACTTCAATTGTCAATTGATTTGATTCTAGTATTGAGCGAAAGGCTAGACCTATGTGGGTTCTATTCTATAATGTGGGTCAACCCTAATTTGATTGGACTCGTCCCAATAGGCGGCATAG